AAAAAAATTATGTTTCGTAATTTCATAATCCAATTTTTCAATTTATAATAGAATTATATAATTTAATTGGCCCTTGGATACAAATCACGAGAATGTATATTCTTCCTCAAATCTTTCGTTGAGAGGTAAAGGATTAAATCCTTTTAAGAAATAAAGTTTTTGCTCGGAATATGAATCAAACCGAAGGACCCCTTAACTATTAAGGGGATTAATAGAACGAATCACACTTTTACCACTAAACTATACCCGCTACAATGCGATTATTGTATATAAAGAGACCCTTTGTCGAACAGGGGAATTGGGCGTAATCAAGATAGGATCACAAGATAGGAGGATAAAAAATCCTCAAAATTAGAGCCTTGCCGCCTTTTGTCAGAAGACTTGATAAAATTAGGAAAAGAGTAGTTATTTCATTTAAATAACTAAATAAAAACTTCTTTCCTTTGTTATAGGAGTTTTGATAGATAGGGTTCGACAAAAGAACTTAGTCATAACATAAAAATGGATTGTGCAAAAATCCATAGTTTTTTTTATTATTTATTCTAGTTATTCTAGTAAAATAAATGTAAATAAAAAGAAAGAGGAAGAAAAGAAAGAATCGAAATGATATTTGGATTCTATATCATAGGAACGGAAATAGTACTTCTTCTGCTTCTGATTGTTGATTCAATCCAATAACAAGATTTTTTTGTTACAACAAGTCAGATCGCAGAATCATAGAAAAAATGATTTATTTGAGTTGAAAATAAAAAAATGAGCCCGGCCGGGTACTGACCCGGCCGGTACGTGGAAATTGGAAATAAAAAAGTCCCTTTTGAGCGAAATCAAAGCGATATTCTTTCTTTTTTTTTTTTTATTTGAGATATCTCTTTAGAACCCTTGTTTTATTTATATTGTTTTATTTATATATAGAATATAAATGATATAGCATATAATATAAATGAAATGGAATTACTGATAAAAGTTGTATATATCTATATTCTATATAATAAAATTCTATATAATAAAATTAAGAATCTATATATCTATAGATTAATGATACTCTAATAAGATTAATAATACTCTAATATAAATAAATAAAAATCTATATAACAAAGGAAAGATAACAAAGGAAAGAGGGCTTTTTTCAAGCATTTCTTTTTGCGTGCTGTAACTGTAACATAGTAATTATCTTTTCTCAATTAGGAGAGATGGCTGAGTGGACTAAAGCGTCGGATTGCTAATCCGTTGTGCGAGTTATTCGTACCGAGGGTTCGAATCCCTCTCTTTCCGTTTCTGTTTTTGACAGTGGAATAGATCAAATCCTAATACCATTTATAAATATAAAAATGAAGCAAGGAACTCTCCCTTTTTTATTCTTCCCGTCCAGGATTACCAGGATTACGTCCCGGATCATTAGATAGGAGTCCGAAGATGAAGAGAGAAACAAAGAATATCGTTGCGGTGTAAACAACGAATTTAAGATTACGCATTGTACAACCTCCCATAGAATTTTTTTGTAAAAAGAAGAGAATGGATTCTTCGTTTTTATTTTTATATTTATATACGCAATTATATGCAACTTTTATTTTTATATTTATATACGCAATATACGCAATTTTGATTTTGATTTTTATATTTTTATACGAAAATAGATTCCTCGTTTTTATACTACATATCCTATTTTGACACCAAGAAATAAAGTGATTTATAGAATTTCTAGAAATCGAAAAGAATTTTCAGAAATTAACTTGTAATAAGAGTTGAGTTTTTCATTACAAAAAAATTCTTTTATACCAACAATTATATATTGTGGCGGACTTTAATCTAAATAGGGTTCTTCGGCGAAAAAGTGTCAGAATGAGGAAATGGGATGATCCAGCTTTATCATGGCTATCCAAGAATTTAAATCTTTGAATTGAGGGTTCGGTTCGTTCATAGTGTTCATAGTGTAAGACTTATCTAATCTTTTCAATTGTTACAATTTTTTTTTTCTTGAATAAATCATGAATTTTTCTAGGACAGTATTAAGGATCTCATCGAAAACTTACAGCAGCTTGCCAAACAAAGGCTAAGAGAAAAAAGAGAACAGGTATTACTGGCATAAAATCTACGATTGGATTCAAAAAAGCATAAGCCTCGGGCAATTTGGCGAATAAAAAACTACTCGAAAAAAGGGCAGAATTCAAACAGATACAGATCAAATTAAAGATATTAAGATTAAGCATAACAAAATTTTGTTCTTGGAGATAATTTTGATTGAGTTATTAATATGTTTTTTGATATAAGGAAAAAAATGAAGAAAGGAAAATAAGGCAGACTAAACAATACTTCTTTGAACTCACCCAATCAAAAAGCCTTCAATTCTTACAAGAGAATAGAAGAAATCATACTTTCATACAATATCTTAATTGAATTATATGTAATGATCAATAAATTCGGTTTAATTCTCTATCCATACGTGCCAAAATCCTAGCAAGAATCTAATCTATTCCATAGCTATTTGGAACTGGAATTGACGAACATATTAGTGTTTAGTAGTTTCAAATAGAAATCTAAATGGGGCGTGGCCGAGTGGTAAGGCAACGGGTTTTGGTCCCGCTATTCGAAGGTTCGAATCCTTCCGTCCCAGAGCCTACTCTTTTTATATATAAGAATAACGATATCCGAATCTAAATTGCTCTTTTTTTTTTTTAACAACCTTCTTTCTAAGAGTCAAATATTGGAGAAAATGTGATTCTTGCTTTTGATTTTTAATGATTTCTTAAGATTGGCACTCGAAGAACTGTGAGATTGGCGAATCTATTCTATCGAGTTATTTGATCTATCGAGTTATTTGAAGATGCAAGGCAGATTCAAAAAGATTAGTTTATTTGTGTTTTTGTGTTATTTATAATATTCGTGATATTTGATATTATTATTAATGATATTATTATAATGATATTATTAATTTCTTATTAATTAGAATAGAAAAGTTTAATATTAATAAAAGTATAAAAAAAGAAAAATATATTATATTGTATTCATACAATATGGGTTAATTTGAATTTTTATTGAGGCTTTTTCTTCCTAAATTATCTATTTATTTCATATAGAAGGAAATTGATTTCATATAGAAGGAAGAAGTATAGATAGATTACTATGTATCGACTGAACCAATGACTATTCATGATTCCATAATTGAATCAATGTTCCAAACTAGAGGAATGTTATGGTAAAACTTCGTTTGAAACGATGTGGTAGAAAGCAACGTGCGACTTGAAGGACATGATCGGCTGTGGATGTCAAAACCCACCACCTTCCATTATGTAGAAATGAAGGTGCTTTTGGCTCGACATCCTTTGTTCTGTTCTATTATAATCCGTCTTTTTGTTGGGTTGTAATGTAAATAGTACAGGATGGAGCTCGAAGAGAAACATCCATTTTTCAGGGGCAAGGATCTAGGGTTAGTTAATGGAAATCAATAAGTTGGAACAACTTCGTAAGTCTATTTTTGATATAGAAATCGAAAGGCTCCGATTCAAACTATTTTCAAATCAAAAAGAAAAATTGTTGGAATTGGTAAAACTCTTTCGATCAAAAGTGTATCATGCGGGAATTAATCGTTCATATGATTCTTTAATAGAGAGAAAAAAAGAGAGAAAAAGGGGCATGTTGCTGCCATTTTTGAAATGATTAAATATCGCCGAAGTAATGTCTAAACCCAATGATTCAAGACAAAGATAAAGGATCCTAGAACAAGGAAATACCCTTTTCACTTGTCTCAAGAACTAGATCAAAATGAAGAATCGAAATCGACTCTAAACGAGACAAACAAAAAAAGGGGTTAGAGACCACTCAATAAAATAAATAATCAATAAAAGAAATAAAAGAATGCCTACGGATTTTTTTTTTTTTTGAGCATTTTGAGAGTTATTTGACTTGAGTTATGAGAGTACGAATGCTTTTTTCTTCTTTTTTTTTTGAAAAAAAGACGGATTTAAATGTCTAATTGATTTGCCGGGTTTATGGATCTTTTTGACATTCTAATTACATACATTATAATTCCATACATAGACATAACTTTTAATCATTTTTTTTTTTCTCGAGCCGTACGAGGAGAAAACTTCTTATACGTTTCTAGGGGGGGTATTATTTAACTACATCTATCCCAATGAGCCGTTTATCGAATCGTTGCAATTGATGTTCGATCCCGAAGAGAGGGAAGAGATCTTCGAAAAGTTGGTTTTTATGATCCGATAAATAATCAAACCTATTTGAATGTTCCTGCTATTCTCTATTTCCTTGAAAAAGGAGCTCAACCCACAGGAACTGTTCATGATATTTTAAAGAAGGCAGGGGTTTTTACGGAACTTAGTCTTAATCAAACAAAATTCAATTAATGAAATACAAAAAAGAGGGTGTGGATGACTCATATCTAGCTTTGTATAAATTTTTCTTTATAATTTCCTCCCCCCTCTTTTGTTCTATTCATACTTTTTTATTTATTATTCGTATTTCTTATTGCTTTGCTACTATAGAATACCGTGTTCTATAACAGATTTTATTGAGCTAATTTTATTGATATAAAATATAGAGAAAAAAGATCAATTGAATAAATGAAGTAATTGCATTTAAAAAAATAACATAAAATAAGATAAAAAAACAGAGAAAATAACATATAAAAATAGAAAATCTTAATAATAATTAATAATAAATATTATTAATAATTAATAATATAAAATACAATAAAAAAAAATTGACTTAATTCTTTTTTTCATTGTATTTTTTTATAGTCCTTTTTATATTCTTTATTCTTTATTCTTTTCTCAACATTTATATTCAAAATTTACAATCATATTGACAACAGTGTATCGAACAAATATAATTCGATCGTAGATAAATAGATCTATTTATCCCCGCCCACAAGTTTGGCACTTCACTTCATTCAAATAATGGGTTCTTTCTTTGAATTTGTTGTGATACAAGAAGTTTTTTTTATTGTAATTGTATTGAAAAAAAAAAAAATGGATAACAATGGA